TTTTGTTGGAAAAATCCAAGAATCCGGATTGAATTCTCGTGTCGTAAGAAAAATAAAAAAATTTTTTCTTTTATTGAACGTGTTGATTCATATTTATTTTTACTACTTTCTCATATAGATTTTATCATATCATGATATTCTATTCATTTCATTTTTATTTTTATTCGACCCTCCCGGAGTTCATTCTCCGGGCAACTCCCTTTAAGCGGTGGATTCCTTTCAACTTACTTCTTTTATGATCTCATTGGAAATCATATAAAGACAATTCCTATTTGATATAGCTATTTGTGCAAGTATTTTACGATTAAGAAGCAACTGTCTCTTGTACAGATCATTTATTAATCTACTATAACTATAGCATACCCCCCTTTCACGAATTGCTGCATTTATTCGAGTGATCCACAAACGACGAAAATTTATTTTTTGCTTATCCCTATCCCGATGAGCCGAAACCAAAGCTCTTATTTTTTGTTGAGTAATAGTTCGAGTAAGTCTTGAATGAGCCCCCCGAAAGCTTGATGCAAATAAACGAATTTTTGTTCTACGTCTCCGAGCGATATATCCCCGTCTAATTCTGGTCATTGAATAAATGAAACTTTAATGAATAACTAATAGATTTCCTTTCTTTTAGTTATTCTTTTGCCCCTTTCCTAGTATATTAATAACAAAACGGATTTTTCCAATGTATAAACTAAAAATTCCAATGGCTTTGGCTACTATAACCTTCCCAACCACTATTTTTTATTTTTTCTAGGCATTTCACCTCGAAATACGAAATTGTACTATATATACTAGGTATTAAAAAAATAGCACTGATAAAGAAATATTGGATTCCATCGTTTCTATGGTTACTTCTTAAACGGTGAGGTCTTCTCTATACACCGGAGCCTTTACTTCATTTAATCAATGTTATTGCTAACTTGTATAGTTCGCATTCTTCGGCTCTACCCATGAATTATTCAGTAATAGGTCTTTCACAACGAGCTCTACCTATACAGTAACGGTATTTAATTATGAAGGTTGGCTGGGTAGCTGACCCTGTTAGTCCGTTCTTACAAGAGGCGTCTATGTTAACTAAGATTTCCTCCGCTTAATGGATAGCCATTTGCTACCAATGGAGAATTGCTTCTCATCTTGAATTGAGGTGAGTGGATTTACACCAATAGAAACCATAAATTTAATACACAATAAAAGGGATCTGATTCATTTTCTTATTTTTAGATAGGAAATGTAGTTCGTTTTTCCCTTCTATCCTATTTGATCATTGATATTCGAACATTGTTCTCTTTCCTTTGTTCTAGTTCATGATCTGATGAACGAGTCGCACATACACCCTAGTACATGTTCCTCGACGCTGAGGGCATCCCCGAAGCGCGGGGGATTTTGTGACATTTCTAATTGGCTGTCTTGTATTTCTAATAAGTTGTTTAATCGTTGGCATGTTGAATTATATACATAATGGGCTGGTTTAGATCGATCCTAACCGGATGATTTTGAATTACTTTTATTCAATAGATTCAATAGAAGAGTAAATAAAAGTCATAGAATATTAAACTCGGCAGGGTTAACTTCAAATCACGAATTGACGCTAAATACAGGCTATTGTCATTCAACCGCTACAAGATCAACAATCCCATAAGCTTGGGCCTCTGTTGCTGACATAAAAATATCTCTTTCCATGTCTTCGGTTACAGCCCATATGGGTTTGCCCGTTCTTTGTACATAAACCCTTGTCAGGGTTTCACGCAGTTTCAGCAGTTCTCCCACTTCCAGGATGAATTCTCCCGTTGCTACTTCAGAAAAAGAACCAGCAGGTTGATGGATCATTACCCTGATGATATAAGATAATAAAAGGTTTCTCTATTTCGCATGATGAGGGGAAGATAAAAGAAACATAAAAGAATAACAAGAAAAAAAAGATAGAATTGAACAACCGTACGGGCATTTTGCATTGCATACGGCTTTACAATAAAATTGACCCTTACCATTCATCAAAGAAATAAAAAAATAGGATCGATCAGACCCCGGTCGGTAAATGATCAACTTACCACCCTTCCTTTCGGAGGAATTCAAAAATACTATGATGGCTCCGTTGCTTTATATATTTATTATATTTTTTTGTCTGTGATTTGTCTGTCATTCAGCAATCCCAAAGTTGCTTTTTTATTTGATCAAATAAACTAAGGAAAAAAGAATCTTATTTTTTTTTCGCTCTATAAATATTGTTAAGAGACCCCTGTTGTGAAAAAAATTTGTGACGCTGAACTGGACTTCCGATAATAAAATAGGAAATACCTTTTTCTCATATTACTCTCTCGATACATAATCTAATGTTTTGAAAACAAAATTCCTTATATCGAATTCAAAGTGCCATGCTATTATTACTTAATATTCATTTTTCATATGGCGAAGGCATAGTCTTCTTTTTTCTCTCAAATAAAAGCCTCATTGGCGCCAAGCGTGAGGGAATGCTATACGTTTGGTAATCTCTCCTCCGACC